ATTTATCGATCTTTTATACTAGGTTCTCTAGTATCTTTATGTCTGAAAATAGTGAATTCGGTCGTTGTGGTCGGACTATATTATGGATTTCTGACCACATTCGCCATAGGGCCCTCTTATCTCTTCCTTATTCGAGCCCGGGTTATGGAAGAAAGGACCGAGAAGAAAGTATCAGCAACAACTGGATTTATTACAGGACAGCTCATGATGTTCATATCGATCTATTATGCGCCTTTGCATCTAGCATTGAGTAGACCTCATACAATAACTGCCCTAACTCTACCGTATCTTTTTTTTAATTTCATTGACAAAAATGACAAATACTACTATTTGGATTCTGGATACAAGTTGGATTACAGATACAAGAATCAAAATTCAATACGCAATTTTAGTATTTACAAAGTATTCTTGAACAATCTTGTTTTTCAGTTATTAAACCCCCTTCTTTTTCCAAGTTCAATCTTAATAAGATTAGTGAACGTTTATCTCTTTCGATGCAACAATAAATTGTTATTCTTAACAAGTAGTTTTGTTGGTTGGTTAATTGGTCACATCTTTTTGATGAAAGGGATTGGATTGATATTAGTCTGGTTACAGCAAAATAATTCGATCAAATCGAAGGTAACTATTCGATTTGATAAGTACATTATGTTAAAATTTCGAGATTATGTGGGTCAAATATTTGTTGTTTTTTCATTTATTACCTTTTTACACTATTTAGGCAGAATACCGCTTCCTTATTTTTTTACTGAGGAAATGTCAGAAATTGAAGAAAACGATGAAAATGGAGAAATCGATGTTGAAAGAGATTCGGAAACGGAAGAAACTAAACAAGAACACAAAAGATTCATCGAAGAAGATCTTTCTTCTTATCTCTTTTCGCCAAACGATAAGACTTTGGATAAAATCGAGGAAGAGAAGGATCTCTTCGGATTTCAAAAACCTCTTGTAACTATTCTTTTCGATTTTCAACGATGGAATCGTCCATTGCGATATATAAAAAACGATCACTTTGAAAATGTCGTAAGAAATGAAAATTCACAATTTTTTTTTCATATATGTCAAAGTGATGGAAAAGAAAGAATATCTTTCACGTATCCACCTGATTTATCTACTTTTCTGAAAATCATGGAAAAAAAAATGGATCTCTTCACAAGAGATAAAATCTCCTATAATGAATTGTCTAATTATTGGAGCTCTACTAATAAAGAAAAAAGAAAGAAACTAAGCAATGAACTTTTGAAAAGGGCAAAAGTTCTAGATAAGGAATTTCTTCCTCTGGATGTATTCGAAAACCGAATTAGATTGTGTAAGGATGAGACGAAAACAAAATATATAAGTCAAATATATGATCCTTTCTTGAATGGACGCTTTCGTGGACAAATCGAAAAAAGCTTTTCACCATCAATTCAAAATGAAACTGACACAACAAATTACATTTTGATAAATAAGATTCATGGTATCCTTCTTGCTATAAATAGTCATTATCCAGAATTTGAACAGAAAATAGATCCATTTGATAGAAAATCGTTATTAACTGAAATAGGTTTTTTTTTAAACTTTATCAGTAAATTTTCGGAAAAATCAGTATCAAGTTTGAATTTTGACGGACTTTCTTTATTTCCAGAACATGAACAAGTCAAAATCTATTCCGAAGAAAAAAAAAGAAAAAAAGAATTCTTATTCGACTCAATTAGAACTGATCTGAACGATCAAACAATTTTGAATAGAAAAAATTGTATTGGAATAAACGAAATCAGTAAAACAGTTCCTCGATGGTCATACAAATTAATCGACGACTTGGAGCTACTGACGGAAGGAGTAGCAAAGGAAGCTCATATTTGTTGCAGAAAAGCCGAACGTATAGTGATTTTTAGTGGTAAAACGGACAAGGAAGATTTGAATACTATGAGTATACATAATACTGATGACAATGAGGATAATCATACTAGTAATATTGATGATACGATTGAACCAAATCAAGAATTGGCTTTACTAAATTATTCACGCGAACCCGATTTTAGCCGAGAAATAATCAGAGGATCTATGCGCCCTCTAAGGCGTAAAACAGTGATTTGGAAACTCTTTCAAAGAAATGCCCATTCCCCCCTTTTTTTGGACAAAATCAAAAACTCGTTCTTTTTTGTTAATCTTTTCGATGATATATCCCAATATTTGAAAGAATATTTCAGGAAAAAAGGTACAGACAATTCAGAATTTTTGGCTTTTGAGAAAAGGATAGAAGAGGATCAAAAAGAGGAAAAAAAATACAACGACGAAAAAAGACTTATAGAAATAGAAGAAGCCTGGGAGAACATTCTATATGGTCTAATAATTAGAAGTTTTGTATTAATAATCCAATCATTTCTTAGAAAATATATTCTATTACCTTCATTGATAATAACTAAAAATATCATTCGTATACTATTATTTCAAAATCCCGAATGGTCAGAAGATTTTAGGGATTGGAAAAAAGAAGTGCATATTAAATGCACCTATCAGGGCATTCCAGTATCCAACAAAGAATTTCCAAACAACTGGTTAACAGAGGGTCTTCAGATAAGGATCTTATCTCCTTTTGTTCTGAAACCTTGGCACAAATCTAAGGTACGATCTACTGAAAAAAAGAAAAGATATACTGAAAAAAAAAACTTCTGGTTTTTAACAGCTTGTGGAACACTAGTCGAATCATACCTTGATATTTATTTCCCAAATCCATTTTCATTTTTGGGTCCCGTTTTTAAAAAAATGAAAAAACAATTGAACAAAGATTTGAAAAATCGTTTTTTTCTAGTTCTAAAAGTTTTAAATGAAAGCAAAAAATGGTTTCTAACTATCTTAAAAGAAATAGGAAAATGGAACATCAAAAGTATTCTATTTAGATTCAAAAAAAGATATGAATTGAGTGAAAGCAAAAAAGATTCAACAATCAGTAAGAATAATCCAATGATTTACGAATCACCCGTTCTAATTCAATCTATTAATTGGACAAATTGTTCATTGACAGAAAAAAGGATAAAAGATCTTAATGTTAAAACAAAGACAATCATAAAACAAATAGAAAAAATGACACAAGAAAAAAAAGGGGAGGTTATAACTTCAGAGAAAGATTTGAATTCGAACAAAACAACTTATGATGCTAAAAGATTAGAATTACAAAAAAATCTTTTCCAAATATTACAAAGAAGAAATGTTCGAGTAACCCGTAAATTGTATTCTTTTTTCAAATTTTTCATGGAAAGGGTATACATAGATATCCTTTTATGTATCATTAGTATTCCTAGGATCAATGGAGAACTTTTTCTTGAATCAACAAAAAAAATTGTAAATAAATCTACAAAGAATTACAATAAAAAAACAAATGCAGAAAGAATTGATAAAACAAATCAAAGTATAATCCCATTTATGTCGATTATACACAAATCTTGTAATATTACGAATACGGATTCACAGAATTCTTGTGACGTATCTTCTTTGTCACAAGCATATGTATTTTTTAAATTATCACAAATCCAAGTTATTAACGTATATAAGTATAAGTTAAGATCTATTCTTGAATCTCATGGAAGATCTTTTTTTCTTAAGAATGAAATAAAGAATTATTTTTTTAGAATACAAGGAATATTTAATTCAAAATTAAGACATAAGAACGTTTCCGATTCTGTAATGAATCAATGGACAAATTGGTTAAAGGTTCATTATCAATATGATTTACCTGAGAGCAGATGGTCGAGATTAGTACCACAAAACTGGAGAAATAGAATCAATGAACATCGTGTGGCTCAAAATAAAGATTTAATCGAATATGATTCAGAATATGATTCATATGAAAATGAAAAAACACGATTAATTCTTTACAAAAAACAACAAGTGGACTTATTAAAATTAAATCAAAAAATTAAAAAACAATATAGATATGATCTTTTGGCATATAAATATATTAATTATGCAGATAAGCAAAAATCAGATATTTATGGATATAGATCACCATTCCAAGCAAACAAAAACCAAGCAATTTCTTATAATGACAACACACGTAAAAAAGAATTTTTGGATATAACGGGCGATATCTCTATCCAAAATTATATAGCGGAAGATGTCATTATAGATATGGAAAAAGATTTGGATAGAAAGTATTTTGATTGGATGGTAATGGATGTAGAAATACGAAATCATTCCATATCGAAATCGAATCCGAGATTTTGGTTCTTTTTGAAATTATGGAAGTCTTATCATGCATATAAGAAGAATCCTTGGATCGTACCAACCAAATCACTTTTTTTCGATTTTTATGGAAAAGATGTTAGTGAAACTAAAAACATTACTGGAAAGAAAAAAAGAATAGATCTTGATGAATTAGACACTCAAAATAGAGCACAAGAAGAATATGAGAATCCAAAATCATCTCTCTCAAACCAAGATTCTAAAAGATCAGACAGGAAAAATGGTGATAAAAGTATAAATGAAAATCTATACAGGAAAGATCTAAAGGGAGAACGGGATTTCTTACTAGAAAAGTATTTAGGTTTTCATTTGAACTATCATACCTCCCTACAAGAAAGAATAATGAATAATGTCAATTTTTATTGTCTCCTGATTAGATTGAAAAATATCAAAAAATTTTTGATAATCTCTATTCAAAGGGGAGATCTAAGTCTAGATACTATGGCGATTCAGAATCATACGGATTTCACTCTTACAGGATTTAAGGACGATATCGAATTGAGGGAAAAACAAATATTTTTTATTGAACCTGTTCGCCTGTCTAGAAAAAACCATGAACAATCTTTTATGTATCAAATCCTACCTTTGATTCATAAGAAAAAGCGCCAAATTGTTCAAAGAAACCCAGAAAAAAGTAGTGTTGATAAAAATCATTATGATTTGCTTGTTCCGGAACATATTTTGTCCACGAGACGCCGTAGAGAGTTGAGAATTCTAATTTGTTTCAATCCTAGAAATACTAACACAATAAATTACAATGAGAATAAAATAAATAATTGCTGTCAAGTTTTGGCTAAAAATAAAGATCTTGATAGAGAAACAAAAAAACTAATGAATTTAAAATTCTTTCTTTGGCCAAATTATCGATTAGAAGATTTAGCTTGTATAAATCGCTATTGGTTTGATACCCATAATGGAAGCCGTTTCAGTATATTAAGGATACTAATGTATCCGCGATTGAAAATTTGATTGATAATCCTCTCATTTATCTTCTATTTATCGTAATATTTCTCGTAACATATCTGATATGCGAAGATATATATATAAATGAAATTTTTAAATATTTTCATTTATATATATATCTTCGCATATATATAAATGAAAATAAATGCGCACACGCATTGTGGTATTGATACTAATTCAATGATGTATCCATTAGATAGAAAAATGAATCAAAAAGATTGTCTTATTTTTTTTGAAGTATACAATAGAATTTTTTATTTTATGAATCCATAAATCTAGTATTTTTCTATCTATTCATAAATATAGTATTTTTATATCTATTTGAATTGGATTGCTTAATAATAATAAGAAATTTGATTTGAAAAAAAAAGAAATTCAGAATTGTTAAGCAGAATTGTTAAGTAAATTAAGATAATTTTATATACAAAATTCAAAATTAGTGTCATTACTATTACTGATCCATAAAAATATCTATCAAAAAGGAGGGGAGAGGAAAGCTTTCATTTTATTTTATGATAAAAAATTCGTTTATACCTGTTATTTCACAAAAAAAAAAAGAAGAAGAAAACCCCGGATCAGTTGAATTTCAAGTGGTCAATTTCACTAATAAGATACGAAGACTTACTTCACATTTTGAATTACACCGAAAAGACTATTCATCTCAAAGAGGTTTACGTAAAATTCTGGGAAAACGGCAACGACTACTGTCTTATTTGGCAAAGAAAGATAGAATACGTTATAAAAAATTAATAAATCAGTTGGGTATTAGGGAGTCACAAATTCGTTAATTTCAAGAGTCATTTTCAATTATTCGATTTCTTAGATCCTGAATTTTGATGAACTTTTTTTTAACGATTCATGGAAGAATGAATCGAGGAAAAACCTATGAATGTCCCAGCTACAAGAAAAGACCTCATGATAGTTAATATGGGACCTCACCACCCATCAATGCATGGTGTTCTTCGACTTATTGTTACTCTGGATGGTGAAGATGTTATTGATTGTGAACCAATATTGGGTTATTTACACAGAGGGATGGAAAAAATTGCGGAAAACCGAACAATTATACAATATCTGCCTTATGTAACACGTTGGGATTATTTAGCTACTATGTTCACGGAAGCAATAACCGTAAACGGACCGGAACAATTGGGAAATATTCAAGTCCCTAAAAGAGCCAGCTATATCCGAGTAATTATGTTGGAGTTAAGTCGTATAGCTTCTCATCTACTATGGCTGGGACCTTTTATGGCAGATATTGGTGCACAGACCCCTTTTTTCTATATTTTTAGAGAAAGAGAATTAATATATGATCTATTTGAAGCTGCGACAGGTATGAGAATGATGCATAATTTTTTTCGTATCGGAGGAGTAGCGGCTGATCTACCTTATGGTTGGATAGATAAATGTTTTGATTTCTGCAATTATTTTTTAACAAGGGTTGTTGAATATCAAAACCTTATTACGCGAAATCCGATTTTTTTAGAACGGGTTGAGGGAGTAGGTGTTGTTGGTAGAGAGGAAGTAATAAATTGGGGTTTATCAGGACCGATGCTTCGGGCTTCCGGAATACAATGGGATCTACGTAAAGTTGATAATTATGAGTGTTACGAGGAATTTGATTGGGAAGTTCAATGGCAAAAAGAAGGAGATTCATTAGCTCGTTATTTAGTTCGAATTGGTGAAATGACGGAATCCATAAAAATGATTCAACAGGCTTTGGAAGGAATCCCTGGCGGGCCATATGAAAATTTAGAAATCCGCTGCTTTGATAGAGAAAAGGAGCCCAAATGGAATGATTTTGAATATCGATTCATTGGTAAAAAATCGTCTCCGACTTTTGAATTGCCGAAACAAGAACTTTATGTAAGAGTTGAGGCCCCCAAGGGAGAATTAGGAATTTTTCTAATAGGAGATCAGAATGGTTTTCCTTGGAGATGGAAAATCCGTCCTCCCGGTTTTATCAATTTGCAAATCCTTCCTCAATTAGTTAAAAGAATGAAATTGGCTGATATTATGACAATACTAGGTAGCATAGATATCATTATGGGAGAAATTGATCGTTGAAATGATAATTGATACAACGGAAGTCCAAGATATCAATTCTTTTTCCGGATTGGAATCTTTAAAAGAGGTCTATGGAATTCTATGGGTACTTGTACCTATTTTGATTCTTGTATTGGGAATCACAATAAGTGTACTAGCAATTGTATGGTTAGAAAGAGAAATATCTGCAGGGATACAACAGCGTATTGGACCTGAATACGCCGGTCCTTTTGGAGTTCTTCAAGCTCTAGCAGACGGAACAAAACTACTTTTCAAAGAGAATCTTATTCCATCTAGGGGAGATATTCGTTTATTCAGTATCGGACCATCCATATCAGTCATATCAATTCTACTAAGCTATTCAGTAATTCCTTTTGGTTATAACTTTGTTTTATCGGATTTCAATATAGGTGTTTTTTTATGGATTGCTATTTCGAGTATTGCTCCCAATGGACTTCTTATGTCAGGATATGGGTCAAATAATAAATATTCCTTTTTGGGTGGTCTACGAGCTGCTGCTCAATCGATTAGTTATGAAATACCATTAACTCTATGTGTCTTATCAATATCTCTACGTGCGATTCGTTGAAACAGAAAAAGCTATTCAATTAATTCGATTCCTCTCGTTATAGCACTATATAAGAAGAGAGTCGAATTAATTGAATAGATACTTTCATTATCTGAATTTTCTTTTTCACAATTCGGATTGAAGAACTAAATCTGATAGTTATATGAGTGAAATAAAACAGCTTCTATTGAATAGAATTTCAGAATACTATATTACTTATAGTTAATAGATAGTATGATGATTTTAAATGGCAGTAAAAATATTGAGTCTCATTTTCTATGTATAAGAATGAAGTGAAATAAAATTATAAACAGAAGAGGCCATTTAACCCAAGATTGGATAATTAGTCATCCTGTTTTGAAGCGGGCTCCAAAGACCAACCTTATTGAATTTTAGTTACCATTTGTATAAATTATCATAGATGTATTAACATAAATAAGGGGGTTAATAAAAAAAGGAGTGGATGGTTAGAAACACCAAGATACACAAAGGATTAGTAACGCAGATTTAGTAAATTATCCTAAAGAGAATTTACGCATAATAGAAAAAGAATACTAATTGGGGCTTTAAGTTGGTAGAAAAAATCAAGCAGTACTCCCCACAACTCCGATCCAGAGTATGCTTCCATCCACTGATTAAATAAATTACTATCAGGAACGAAAAAATTCTTTTCAATTTTTTAAGTCCCTTTTTCATAGCACAAAAAAGAAGAATAGGAACGAAAAAAACACAAGAAATCAATATCCATATTCACGGAGATAAGATTCATGTCATAATTAAGAAACTAATGTGTAATTCTTTTTCGTAATTGAAAATGAATGATGAGGGTTATTGATGATTTTAAAAAGAGTATTTTATTGAAGAATTCAGTTATTACTCAACAAATTCAAATTTTGATTTTTAAGGGATGAGATCAATTCAGAAGTACCTTTTGTATCTTTTATTAAAATGGATTTCTCTTTCTTATTTAATTTCTTATTTATTAGAACAGACAGAATTGAATTGGTCTAATTCAGAACCGTCCGATAGATTTGAATCTTATCTATCTTAGGGATATATCAAGAGATAAATAATCGGCCCGGTCCTTAGATTTACTTAAGGCTTTCCAGGAGCCGTATGAGGTGAAAATCTCATGTACGGTTCTGTAATAGAGATGGGAACAGTAATGTTATCACCGACTAGGATTATCTAACAGTTTAAGTACAGTTGATATAGTTGATGCGCAATCAAAATATGGTTTTTGGGGATGGAATTTGTGGCGTCAACCTATGGGTTTCATCGTTTTTCTAATTTCTTCGCTAGCGGAATGTGAAAGATTACCTTTTGATTTACCAGAAGCGGAAGAAGAATTAGTAGCGGGTTATCAAACAGAATATTCGGGTATCAAATTTGGTTTATTTTATGTTGCTTCCTATTTAAACCTATTAATTTCTTCATTATTTGTAACAGTTCTTTACTTGGGCGGTTCAAATATCTCTATTCCGTACATATTCGTTTCTGAGTTTTTTGAAATAAATAAAACATATGGAGTTTTTGGAACTACAATTGATCTGTTTATTACATTAGCTAAAACTTATTTTTTCTTATTCCTTTCTATTATAACAAGATGGGCTTTGCCTAGGCTAAGAATGGATCAATTATTAAATCTTGGATGGAAATTTCTTTTACCCATTTCTCTCGGTAATCTATTATTAACAACTTCGTCTCAATTGTTTTCACTATAAAAGATTGATATAAAAGATTGATTTCATTACTTGTCTCAAATAAGAGAAAGAAATAAAACAAAAATATTCATAGATATTTACGATATGTTCCTTATGGTAACTGGGTTCATGAATTATGGTCAACAAACAGTCCGAGCTGCAAGGTACATTGGTCAAAGTTTCATGATTATCTTATCTCACGCAAATCGTTTACCTGTAACTATTCAATATCCTTATGAAAAATTAATCACATCGGAACGTTTCCGCGGTCGAATACATTTTGAATTTGATAAATGTATTGCTTGTGAAGTATGTGTTCGTGTATGTCCTATAGATTTACCCGTTGTTGATTGGAAACTGGAAACTGATATTCGAAAGAAACGATTGCTTAATTACAGTATTGATTTCGGAATCTGTATTTTTTGTGGTAACTGTATTGAGTATTGTCCAACAAATTGTTTATCAATGACTGAAGAATATGAACTTTCGACTTATGATCGTCACGAATTGAATTATAATCAAATTGCTTTGGGCCGTTTACCAATGTCAGTAATTGATGATTATACAATTCGAACAATTCAAATAAATAATTCAAATAAATAAATAAGATTTTTTATAATAAAATACTATATTTATATATTTTAGAATATATATATAATTATAATAGAATAATATAAATAAGATTTTGATAATTTTACGAAAAAAAAAATTTTTAAATATTATAAAAAAAGAAATAAATATGAATTATAAATTATATTATATATCAGATTAGAAATAGTCTACATTATATTTTAGATTATAGAAATCTATTCTAGAATAGATAAATATAGTATCGAAATTTTCAATATGAAATAGTTATATATGTTATATGTTATATATACTTTTATACTTTAGTTTTAGTATAGTTTCAAACTACTCTTTCATATAAAGACTGGAATGACGTTGATTATATAACTGTACTTATATCAATTCAAACTCCTTAGAATTTTTTTTCAATGCAAAGAGAAATTTAAGTATATAAAAATCTTTTTCCTGGTCATATCAATAAGGTCATGAAATTTCCATTTCTTTGTCTTTTTTTACATATAATGGATTTGCCTGAAACGCTACATGATTTTCTTTTAGTCTTTCTGGGATCGGGTCTTGTATTAGGAAGTCTAGGAGTAGTATTACTTCCCAACCCAATTTTTTCTGCTTTTTCGTTGGGACTGGTTCTTGTTTGTATATCTTTATTATATATTTTATCAAACTCCCATTTTGTAGCTGCCTCACAGCTACTTATTTACGTGGGAGCTATTAACATTTTAATCATATTTGCTGTGATGTTCATGAATAGCTCAGAATATTACCAAGATTTTCATCTTTGGACTGTTGGGGATGGAATTACTTTGATGGTTTGTACAAGTATTTTTGTTTCACTAATAACTACTATTCCAGATACATCATGGTACGGAATTATTTGGACTACAAGACCAAATCAGATTATTGAGCAAGATTTGATAAGTACTAGTCAACAAATTGGAATTCATTTATCAACAGATTTTTTTCTTCCATTTGAACTCATTTCCATAATTCTTTTAGTTGCTTTGATAGGTGCAATTGTCGTAGCTCGCCAATAAGAAATCTTTCGCGAACTAGCAATATAAATCCAGATTCAATTTTCTCACATTTATTTCTGTCGAATTCTATGTGAAGTGAAATAGTTTTTATGTAGAAACTCTTTTTTTTTATTGCCGATATATTCTTTTGTTTGTTATATTCTTTAGTCAATCGAATCTGTTGAATTGTTGTTCATATTGAAATGAATCAAAATTGATAAGGAGTTGGTCAATGATGCTCGAACATGTACTTGTTTTGAGTGCCTATTTATTTTCTATCGGTATCTATGGATTGATCACGAGCCGAAATATGGTTAGAGCCCTTATGTGTCTTGAACTTATACTGAATGCAGTTAATATAAATCTCGTAACTTTTTCTGATTTTTTTGATAATCGCCAATTAAAAGGAAATATTTTTTCCATTTTTGTTATCGCTATTGCAGCCGCTGAAGCAGCTATCGGACCGGCTATTGTTTCTTCAATTTCTCGTAACAGAAAATCAACCCGTATCAATCAATCGAATTTGTTGAATAAATAGCATTAATCATAATTAATCAAAAGTCGAATTTTGAATAGTGTAATATTTATCAATTCAAATTAGCATGTATGCTACACAACGTATGATCATGTTTGCGTTTGCGAAATCATAAGAATCAAAGTATCCTGGTCCTCTTCTCTTCGTTCTTCTAAATTTATCGAGACGTCTATTTTGATTAGCAAAATTCTGACAAATCATTGATTCATCTGGTGTATAAATATATGATTCATTTACGAGTTTACTAGATCGATAATTTTCATTTTTGATGTTCAAAAATTACTATAGATACAATGTCACATTCAGTAAAGATTTATGATACATGTATAGGATGTACTCAATGTGTCCGAGCCTGTCCCACAGATGTATTAGAAATGATACCTTGGGATGGATGTAAAGCTAAGCAAATAGCTTCTGCCCCAAGAACAGAGGACTGTGTTGGTTGTAAGAGGTGTGAGTCCGCCTGTCCGACAGATTTCTTAAGTGTTCGAGTTTATTTATGGCATGAAACAACTCGAAGTATGGGTCTAGGTTATTGATACGTTTCAAAAAACACCACACGAATACGTTTTTTTACTGGCAAAAACCCGTGCCCAAAAGAAAATAGAAAAGATTTTTTTCTATTTTCTTTTGAGCGCGGGCTTTTCTGGCCCAAGTGTATCTTATTTTTATCACGAATTATTTTCCTTGGTTAACAATAGTTGTAGTTTTGCCAATAGCCGGGGGTTCTTTAATCTTCTTATTTCCTCATAGGGGAAATAAGGTAATTAGGTGGTATAGCATTTGTATATGCTTAATCGATCTCCTTCTAACAACCTATGCATTTTGTTATCATTTCCAATTGGATGATCCACTAATCCAACTGACGGAGAATTATAAATGGATCAATTTTTTTGATTTTTACTGGAGATTTGGAATAGATGGACTCTCTATAGGACCTATTTTACTGACGGGATTTATCACCACTTTAGCCACGTTAGCGGCTCAGCCGGTTACTCGAGAATACCAATTATTCTATTTCCTGATGTTAGCAATGTATAGCGGTCAAATAGGACCATTTTCTTCTCGAGACATTTTACTTTTTTTCATCATGTGGGAATTGGAATTAATTCCCGTTTATCTACTTTTATCCATGTGGGGGGGAAAGAAACGTTTGTATTCAGCTACAAAGTTTATTTTGTACACTGCGGGAAGTTCTGTTTTTTTATTAATGGGAATTCTGGGTGTCGGTTTATATGGTTCGAATGAACCAACATTAAATTTCGAAACATTAACTAATCAATCGTATCCCGTGGCGCTAGAAATAATATTCTATATGGGATTTCTTATTGCTTTTGCTGTCAAATCGCCGATTATACCCTTACATACATGGTTACCAGATACCCACGGAGAGGCACATTACAGCACTTGTATGCTTTTAGCCGGAATCTTATTAAAAATGGGAGCGTATGGGTTGGTTCGAATTAATATGGAATTATTTTCCCACGCTCATTCCATATTTTGTCCCTGGTTAATGATATTAGGTTCTATTCAAATAATCTATGCCGCTTCAACATCTTTTGGTCAACGTAATTTAAAAAAAAGAATAGCTTATTCCTCGGTATCTCATATGGGTTTCCTTATTATAGGAATTGGTTCTATAAGTGATACTGGGCTCAACGGGGCCATTTTACAAATAATATCTCATGGATTTATTGGCGCTGCGCTTTTTTTCTTGGCAGGAACTAGTTATGATAGACTACGTCTTCTTTGTCTTGACGAAATGGGCGGAATGGCTATACCAATGCCAAAAATATTCACGATTTTTACTATCTTATCGATGGCTTCTCTTGCTTTGCCGGGCATGAGCGGTTTTGTTGCCGAATTGATAGTTTTTTTTGGAATAATTACTAGTCAAAAATATCTTTTAATGATGAAAATACTAATTACTTTTGTAACAGCAATTGGAATGATATTAACTCCTATTTATTTATTATCTATCTTACGGCAGATGTTCTATGGATACAAGTTCTTTAATACACCAAACTCTTATTTTTTTGATTCTGGGCCGAGAGAATTATTTATTTCGATTTCTATCCTTATACCCGTAATAGGTATTGGTATTTATCCAGATTTCATTTTCTCATTCTCGGTTGAGAAGGTTGAAGCTATTCTATCTAATTTTTGATAGATAGTCTTTTTTGAATAAAACAAATAAATCAAAAAGAGAAAAAACCCTTTGTACAATGAAGTACAATGAAAAAGAGATTTTTACGTTAGATTCACTCAAAAAAAAATTGGAATTGTAATCAAATATGTTTGTTGTTTGTGAGAACCCCTTGAATCATTACATTACTTGATTTAAAGGGTTCTCGACGATTTTTGGCAAGTTTCATTTATGGGAAGTATATATATATGCTTTCCATATTTTGATATCTCAGGTTCTTTACTCATTTTAATTCAATTAGATGTAAATGAACCATAACTATGTAGTCCTATTCCTAATAGATTGATCCCCAAATAACATATCCAAATTATAAGAAATCCTATAGAGGCCACTATTGAAGAATTTACACCTTCCAATTTTTGATTTTTTCTAGTATGTAAAAAAATCGCGAATATGGTCCAAGTAATAAAGGCCCAAGTTTCCTTTGGATCCCAATTCCAATATGATCCCCATGCCTCGTTAGCCCATACTGCTCCTGAAAGAATACCTATCGTTAAAAAGAGAAAACCTAGACTAATAATACGATAACCCCAACGATCCAATTGTTGAATAAATTGAGACCTGTAATAATTTCTAGAAGAAGAAAAAGAAGTTTTTCGTAAAACATTGTTTCTTTCATTCATATTCATGTATTTGATTTCAGCAAAATCAAATTCTTTATTTAAAGAATCAAAATTCTTGCTTTTACCAAGAATTTGGATGACTTCTTGAAACGTAATGACTAAAATAGCCACTGATAATAATGATCCACATAAAAGAGCCGCATAGCCCAATATCATCATACTTACGTGCATCATTAGCCAATGGGATTGTAGAGCCGGTACTAATATTACGGATTGATGCATTTTGGTTAAAAGACCCGAAGTAGCAAAGCCTTGGGTAAAAATAACACTTGGTGCGATTATTGTACTTAAAAGGTTTTTATCCTTTTTAAAACACGGAACCATATGAAAAATAGAAAAACCCCATGAAAGAAAGATTAAGGATTCATATAAATCACTAAATGGTAAATGGCCCGAAAAAAACCAACGAGTAATTAACAATCCCGTTACACAGAAAAAAGTTATTGTCATGGCTTTTTTGGACAAATCATATAATCCTACGATTTCATTGACTAATAAGGTTATCAAATGAATTGAAATAACAATGGATATGACCGAAAACGATATATGAGTTAATATATGCTCTAAAGTTGAAAATATCATATATATAATGAAAATAAATATCTATAATGAAAATAAAAAAGGTATGAATACTGGGAATAGAAATCGGGAATTGAATTCATTATAGGACTTATTCTTTATAGAATATAGGATAGGATGCCATGCCGCCACTCGGACTCGAACCGAGATGCTCTAGCACTGCTTCCTAAGAGCAGCGTGTCTACCAATTTCACCATAGCGGCTTACTCGAAATCATAATAACCGATTCATTAGTCAATCGTCGAGATTGAAAGAATTAATTAAAGTGCTTATTTATTACATTTGTTTACTAAACATGAAACAATTTCAAGAATTCTATTATAATTCTAAATAAAGATTTATTTTATTAAATATTATTAAAGAAATTTGAAATTTGGATTTATTCAAATATAGAAATATATATAGAATAAATTAATATTAACTATAAGTATAGTAATTTCTAATTTCTTATTAATATAAATAATCTTAAAATAAAAAAATAGAACGTTTCAATTTCAATACGAAGTTGTATTCTTGTTTTTTTCATTTCCAGTGTTAGTTTTCAAATTCAAAAACAGCACTGTTGAAACTGGAACTAGATAGTTCTGACTTCAATCCAGGAATGAAAAAGAAGATTTTTTTGTAGTTGTTTATGACTCATTTTTTAGTTATTTCATTTTCTTACTCTAAAGAAATGCATTTCCATTTTTTCAATGAAATAGTTAATTAATTAATATATCCATAATTTAACAATACATTCCAAAAATCTTAGTTAGATTATATATTTAGAATCTATTATATAGAATATAATAGATTCTAAATATATGGTCAATATTCTATACAATATTCTATATTAGTAAATATTCTTTCTCTTTATTGTATAAAATTAGTATTAAAGAATACTCTTTGAATCGAGCTAATTCAGATTATTCCAACATTTTTATTTGTTACAAAAAAAACTTTTTGAGTTCCCTGTCAAAATGGATTTAGCTAATGAAAAGGCTTTCAATGCTGTCCAATATCCCTTTTTTTTCCAATAAGTCTTCCGAATTTTTTTTTTTGATATAGAAGTGCGCTTTTTTGGAACTGCCATCCAACTAGGATAGTTTTTTCATTTCTATAGTTCGATGTGAAAGACATTTCTTCTGTAAATGAAAACGAATTATTCTTTAATTAGCCATATGTCTTATCTATCTGAATTCCCTCTTTTTTTTTCTATCTAAAGTAAAAACATTGAATATTAGAAACCTTTTCCAAATTTTTCCAAACATAGAATAGATATATATAGATCTCTTTTTCTTTTATTGGAATGTAAAATAATCAATCAATTAGTCAATTAGTTCAAAAATGAACTAATGTTTCTGAATAATAAAAAAAGGATTATTTTATTGGGTCATGTCATATGAATTGTTTTTTCTGATTGATATCAAAATAAACGAATGTTCTTAGTTTTGGTGTAATTATTTACCCTCACTCTATAGATAAAAATTTTCATTTTCCAAATCTCGTTTTTATTTATTATTATATTATTTAATAATAGTAATTCTAAATAGTAATTAAATTAATTTAATATTACTAAAAAGAATATAAATTTTCATTTTTCACCAGGAATTTGGTTATTGGTCTATTTTGACTTTGTACTTTGCAATATTGGAAATATTGTTTGTGCAAAGATTTAGAATAATTAAAAATATCAAATTCTATTTATATATCCACTTTTTTATTAACCGAACCCTTTACAAAAGAGATAAAACAAACGAATAAGAAAGAAAATTCATTAAGAATCAAAACATTTTTTATTCTTTATTTTTTTTTTTTGTATGGAATATACACACCCATTTTCATGGATCATACCTTTCATCCCACTTCCAGTTCCTATTTTAATAGGGGTAGGGCTTCTTCTTTTTCCCACGGCAACAAAAAATCTTCGCCGTATGTGGGCTTTTCCTAGTATTTTATTGTTAACGATAGTTATGATTTTTTCGATCGATCTATCTATTCATCAAATCAAGAACAGTTCTATCTATCAATATGTATGGTCTTGGACTATAAATAATGATCTTTCTTTAGAGTTTGGCTACTTGATCGATTCACTTACTTCTATTATGTCGATATTAATCACTACTGTTGGTATTCTGGTTCTTATTTATAGTGATAATTATATGTCTCATGATCAAGGATATTTGAGATTTTTTACTTATATGAGTTTTTTTAATACTTCAATGTTGGGATTAGTTACTAGTTCAAATTTGATACAAGTTTATATTTTTTGGGAATTGGTTGGAATGTGTTCTTATTTATTAATAGGTTTTTGGTTCACACGTCCTATTGCGGCAAATGCTTGTCAAAAAGCGTTTGTAACTAATCGTGTAGGGGATTTTGGTTTATTATTAGGAATTTTAGGTCTTTATTGGATAACGGGTAGTTTGGAATTTCGGGATTTATTTCAAATATTCAATAACTTGATTTATAAGAATGAGGTTAATATTTTTTTTGTTACTTTGTGCGCCATCTTCTTATTTTGCGGCTCAGTTGCGAAATCTGCCCAATTCCCTCTTCATGTATGGTTACCGGATGCTATGGAAGGGCCTACTCCTATTTCCGCTCTTATACATGCTGCTACCATGGTAGCAGCAGGAATTTTTCTTGTAGCTCGACTTCTTCCTCTTTTCATAGTTATACCCTCCATAATGACTGGAATAGCTTTGATAGGTATAATAACAGTAGTATTAGGGGCAACTTTAGCTATTGCTCAAAAAGATATTAAGAAAAATTTGGCCTATTCGACAATGTCTCAATTGGGTTATATGATGTTAGCTTTAGGTATGGGCTCTTATCGAGCCGCTTTATTTCATTTGATTACTCATGCTTATTCAAAAGCATTGTTGTTTTTAGGATCTGGATCCATTATTCATTCAATGGAAGCAATTGTTGGATATTCTCCAGATAAAAGTCAAAATATGGTTCTTATGGGCGGTTTAACAAAACATGCGCCAATTACAAAAACCGCTTTTTTAATAGGTACACTCTCTCTTTGTGGTATTCCACCTTTTGCTTGTTTTTGGTCCAAGGATGAGATTCTTAATGATAGTTGGTTGTATTCACCAATTTTCGCAATAATAGCTTGTTCCACAGCAGGATTAACTGCATTTTATATGTTTCGAATCTATTTACTTGTTTTTGAAGGATATTTCAACGTTCATTTTCAAAATTTCAATGGAAAGAAAAACAGTTCATTCTATTCAATATCTTTATGGGGCAAAGAAGGAAAAAAAAAATTAAAAAAGAAGATTCATTTATTAGCTTTATTAACAATGAATAATAATGAAAGGACTTCTTTTTTTCGGAAGAGGACATATTCACATCGAATTAATCGAAATGTCAAAAGCATAACACGTCTTTTTCTTGATAGTACCTATTTTGGTACTAAAAACATTCCTTTTTTTTATCCTCATGAATCAGACAATACTATGCTATTTTCTATGCTTATATTAGTCTTATTTACTTTCTTCGTTGGGTCGATTGGAATTTCTTTCAGCCAAGAAGGAATAGATTTGGATATCTTATCCAAATTGTTAATTCCGTCTATAGACCTTTTACATCAAAAGTCAAAGAATTCTGTGGATTGGTATGAATTTTTTACAAATGCAACTTTTTCGGTGAGTATAGCTTTTTTCGGAATATTGATAGCGTCTTTTTTCTATAAACCCGTTTTTTCTTCTTTACAAAATTTGAACTTATTAAATTTATTTCAAAAAAGTGTTCCTAAAAAAATTATTGCTGATAAAATCATCAATGTTATATATGATTGGTCATATAATCGTGGTTATATAGATGCTTTTTTTGAAGTATCTTTAATTGCGAGTGTCAGAAAGTTAGCTAAATTCAATTATTTTTTTGATAGACAAGTGATTGATGGAATTCCAAATGGAGTTGGTATTTCAAGTTTTTTTATGGGAGAGGCTATCAAATATGTAGGGGGTGGACGAATTTCTTCGTATATTTTCTTTTTTTTATTAATCTTTTTAGTAATTTGTTATTATATATTTAGATAATGTACGATTCAATTTTAATTGGGGTTATCCTCTAAGAATTAAGGTAGAGTGGTTTATGAATGTCTCATCTGAAAATCTTCCTTGACCAATTGGGTAGATCAAGAAAACAGCAGTAGCAGCTGGGAGCTTTTTAGAAATTCTTTTCTCTTTTTCCTTTTTGTTTTAAGAGATTATATTAGAAATTATCTTGTCTTTTTTTCTTATCTAGATTTAAGAGATTTATG